AACATTTATTCAATTTAATTATTGATCTATTTTACGAATATATGGATTGTGTTAAAGATTCAAAATTCATTTTCATCTTCTTTAAATTTAGAAAAGATTTAGAAAAAAAAATAAGATATAAATCTATTGGATTTAAAATTTATTCTTTGGTAAATTAATTGTGAAATGCTTTTCTATTTTTAGAATGCCAAATATATGTTTTACATCTTCTATGCGAAAATGCTCAATTTTCATAAGGTCTTCTTGACTGTTCTTCAAAAGGTCCCACAATGTATGTATATTGGACCTTTTTAGGCAATTATAAATCTTAGGATCCAATTCGAATTGGTCAATAAAAATAGATTTCAATGCTATTTCTTTTTGATTTTTCCTTAGTTTAGCCAATCTATCATGAAAAGTAAAAAGGGGTAAAGTAATCTTGTGTTGATTTTCTTCTAAATGGAAGTTTTCTTCTTCTGCATGTAGAAAAGGAATAAATAAATCAATCAAATTCCGGGAGGCTTCATGAAGTGCTTCTTTCGGAGTTAAACTTCCATTTGTCCATATTTCGAGAAAAAGTATCTCTTGCTTTTCATTCCCATTTCCATAAGAATGAACACTATGATTCGCATTTCGAACAGGCATGAATACAGCATCTATGGAATAACTTCCGTCTTGAAAGTTTTTTGGCGATTTCATACAATAGCCACGATTCCTCTCGATTTGTAATCCAATATGCAAATCAATCGGTTCCCTTAAGCTAGCGATATGTTGTGTATTATCAATGATTTCCACAGAGGGCGGTAAGATGATGTCTTGAGCAGTTACACATCCAGGACCCTTGACACAAATAGACGCGTCCCGAGTTCCATATAAATTGCTTCTCAATACAATTTCTTTCAAATTCATTAAAATTTCATGTATTGATTCTTGAATACCCGTTATAGTAGAAAATTCGTGGGGTATTTTCTGAGATTTTGCGCGTGTGATGCATGTCCCTTCTATTTCTCCAAGCAAAGCTCTTCGCATCGCAATGCCTATTGTGTCGGCTTGACCTTTCATAAGTGGAGACAGAATAAAACGTCCATAATAAAGACGCTTACTGTCAGCTCTTGATTCAACACACTTCCACTGTAGTGTCCGAGTAGATATTCTTACTTTCTCTCGAACCATAATAATATTCTTTTTTTTGATCAAATCATTGAATTATTTATTTCTCTTGAAATTTCTTCAATGTTTATTCTTACACACGTCTTTTTTTAGGAGGCCTGCAGCCATTATGTGGCATAGGGGTTACATCCCGGACGAAACTTAATAGTATACCACTTCTACGAATAGCTCTTAATGCCGCATCTCTTCCTAGACCAGGACCCTTTATCATGACTTCTGCTCGTTGCATACCTTGATCCACTACAGTCCGAATAGCATTTCCTGCTGCAGTTTGAGCAGCAAATGGGGTCCCTCTTCTTGTACCCCTGAATCCACAAGCGCCTGCGGAGGACCAAGAGATCACCCGACCTCGTACATCTGTAACGGTCACAATAGTATTGTTGAAACTTGCTTGGACATGAATAACTCCCTTAGGAATTTTACGTGCATTTTTACGTGAACTAATACGTCCATTCTTGCGGGAACCAATTCTTGGTAAAAGTTTTGCCATATTTTATCATCTCAAAAATGAAGTCTGAGGTCTATGGATATATCCATTTCGTGTCAAAATAGATTATTTTTATATCGGATCTTTTAGAGAGTCTCCGTTTAGAAAAATTATCCTTGTCTTTGTTTATGTCTCGGGTTGGAGCAAATTATTATAATTCGTCCCCGTCGACGTATTAGTCGACATTTTTCACAAATTTTACGAACAGAAGCCCTTATTTTCATATTTTTCATTCCTTAATTTTGAATATACATACTTTTTGTGACGAAAAAAAGTTTCGTTAAATTTTAAAATCGTAAATTGTATTCCTATAAAATATAAAAAAGAAAAGGAATGTTGAAGTTGAAAAAATTACCTAATCATTCGCATTTTTGTTGGGGAGTCTAGAAATTAGACGTTTTCTGGTCGAATCATAAGCACTTACTTCTATTTTGACTCTATCTCCTGATAGTATACGTATAAAATCGCCTCGGGCTTTTTCTGAAGCATAATTTAAAACCAGATTTTCATTATCTAATCTAAACGAATCCGTAACATATTATTGCAAAGTTATTAAGAAATTAAACCTTTCTGAATCCCTTTTTTTTGTTCTTTTTGTTTTCTATCTAAAAGTCTCTTGAAATATCAACTAATCTAATGTAGGAGGAATGCTATTAGAAATCTCTTCTTTACTATTTTTTTTTCACAAATAGGGGAAGTTCAGATACAATTTAAATATCGAAAAGATTACCATATATAACACAAGATTTCTCCACCGATTCTTTCTAGGCGAGCCTCTCGGTCTGTCATTATACCCCGAGAAGTAGAAAGAATTACAATCCCCATTCCACCTAAAATTCGCGGAATTTGTTGATAGTTAGAATAGATTCGTAGACCAGGGCGACTGATGCGTTTTAAATTTAGACTCGTTTGACATGGTCCTTTCCTATTTCTTCTATGTCGTAGGGTTAAAGCAAAAAAAAAAAATTTGCCTTCCTGGTGTTTCCTCACATTTTCAATAAAACCTTCTCGTAAAAGTATTTTTATAATGTTTTCGGTGATGTTAGTAGATGCTATTCGAACGGTTCCTTTTCTATCCATGTCCGCATTTCGTATCGAGGTTATTATGTCAGCAATAGTGTCCCTACCCATGATAAACTAAACCTTTTGTTGCCTCGTAATTTTGATATAATCAACATACTTTGTTTTCATTTTTTTTTTATAATTTATGAATTAAATATTATTATTTTTTATTTTATTAATTTTATATTTTTTTTATATATTTTTATTAAAGGTATATGCGTGAAACACAATCTACTAATTAATTTTAATTTAATTGATTTCGTTCAAATATCAAATATTAGAAATCATGTAATGCTCTTATAACGCTTTATTTTATAATACTTCAGGTGCTAATGAAACTATTTTTGTGAAATTTAACTGTCTCAATTCCCGAGCGATTGCACCAAAAATTCGAGTTCCCTTTGGATTTCCTTCTTGATCAATTACAACTGCAGCGTTGTCATCATATCGTATTATCATACCGTTGTCGCGTTTAAGTTCTTTCGAAGTACGCACAATTACAGCTCTGATCACTTCAGATCTTTCTAGAGGTGAATTGGGGACTGCTTCCTTGATCACAGCAATAATAACGTCGCCGATATGAGCATATCGGCGATTACTAGTTCCTATGATTCGAATACACATCAATTCTCGAGCTCCGCTATTATCTGCTACATTCAAATGGGTCTGAGATTGGATCATATTCTTTTTTGAATCTGTTATTTCAATGGAAAGGGGCAAAAAAAAGAAATATTGTTTGTCCAAAACAAAAAAAAAAAGAAACTTGCGAATTTTTTCCTAACAAAGAAAGGCCTTTTCCTTTTAGTTCTGTATTCCTATCTCAAAATAATGAATAAAGAAAGGCTTTTTCCTTTTAGTTCTGTATTCCTATCTCAAAATAATGAATTGAGTTCGTATAGGCATTTTGGACGCTGCTATTAAAATAGCCTTTTTGGCTATATTTTCTGCTACCCCGCCCATTTCATAAATCATTCTACCCGGTTTAACGACAGCTACCCAATATTCGGGAGATCCCTTCCCCGAACCCATACGTGTTTCCGAGGGTCTTAGGGTAACTGGTTTGTCGGGAAAGATACGTACCCATATTTTTCCACCGCGGCGTACATTTCGTGTCATTGCCCGACGCCCTGCTTCTATTTGTCTAGACGTAATCCAAGCGGGTTCAAGTGCCTGAAGAGCATATCTACCGAAACAAATACGATTGCCGCGATAAGATACTCCTTTCATTCTTCCTCTATGTTGTTTACGGAATCTGGTTCTTTTGGGGTTATAGTTGATGGTTGTTTCGCAATTCCATCTCTACTGCAGAACCGGACATGAGAGTTTCTTCTCATCCAGCTCCTCGCGAATGAAATGATTATGATAATGAAATGATTATGATTAAAAAGAAAGTATACATATGAATAATATACTGAATCTTGGGATTCTTTGATATTGATATTTTACCCAATTTATTTTAGTAGATTAGAAATTTGTATATTTTTTATTTGTCTATCTTATATAGATAATTATGTATTCTATTTCTATATAGAAATTTATAGAGAATTTTAAATTTATATTTTTATATTTATAGATAATTATTTTTAGATAATATTTAGATAATGTTCTTTAAAATGTTATAACAAGTCTGTATTTATTATGATTATTAGATCAGATCACTTAAAATTTAGAAATCAAATAATATCAAAATCTTCGCGGGCGAATATTAACTCTTTCAATATTTACTTCATTTGTAGGGTTAACCTATGACCTCTCAGAATAAATGGAGTGTCTCTTGGTTTGTTTCGCCATCCTACCCAATAAATCATTAAGATTCGGTTTCAATAAAATCTTATATATTCATAGGTTCCATCGTTCCCATCGCTTTTCGATTAATGGTTAGGTCTTAATTATACAATGGAGCCCCTAATGAATTTATTTTTGAGTCAATGTTCTTAGTCTTTATTGGCTCGAGGCTCTTGATTTTTTTGTTCTATGAATGCGATTCATTTAATTATGAATCAATCGATATTGATGCTTTATTACATTGGCTTTTATGAGATGATTTATAGACCTTACACATATTGGAATCCTATATCATTGATATTCTTTTTCTCTCTTTCTCTCATCTTTCCATTTATCTGCATAATTTTCTATTTTGCTTTACAATTCATAATCAGATTGGTTTTGAGTTTATTTATGCAAAAAAGATTTCAGTTGCTACAATGAAATGACCAATAGATTCTATCTTGACTTTGACTGCTTTTTTTGATCCAGATCCAGATAATGTGAAGCGATGAGTTGGTTATAAATTCTATATTTA